AATCGTAAGTTCCGGATATCCAATTTTTATATTAGAAGGATTACCATATATAACACAAAATTTCTCCGCCGATTCTTTTTAGTCGCGCTTCTCGGTCTGTCATTATACCTTGAGAAGTCGAAAGGATTACAATTCCTATTCCGCCTAAAATTCGTGGAATTCGTTGAGAGTTCGAATAGATTCGTAGACCCGGTCGACTTATTCTCTTTAAATTTAAAATCGTTTTATAGGATTCTTTCTTATTTCGTCTGTGTCTTAGGGTTAAAATCAAAAAATATTGGTTGTTTTCGCGATGTTTCCTTACGTTTTCGATAAAACCCTCTCGTAAAAGGATTTTAACAATGCTTTCGGTGATGTTAGTCGATCCTATCCGAACCGTTCCTTTTCTATTCATGTCAGCATTTCGTATAGAGGTTATTATATCAGCAATCGTGTCTTTCCCCATGATAAGTTCAAATTCCTTATTGTTCTATAATTTTGATATAATCAACATGTTCTTTTTCTTTTATTTATATATAGATATAGACGAATTATATATTAATATATGAATTAAATTCTTAATATTTTATTATTAAGGGTATATGCGTGATACACAATCTATTAAGTAATTTTATTTCAATACCATTTTTGTTAATCCTATACTAACTATCGATATTTAGATCTTATAATACCTCAGGAGCTAATGAAACTATTTTAGTAAAGTTTAATTGTCTCAATTCCCGTGGGATCGCCCCAAAAACTCGAGTTCCTTTTGGATTTCCTTCTTGATCAATGACAACTGCGGCATTGTCATCATATCGTATTATCGTCCCATTATTACGTTTGAGTTCTTTACACGTACGTACAATTACAGCTCTAATAACTTCTGATCTTTCTAGAGGAGTATTTGGTATTGCTTCTTTGATTACAGCAACAATAACGTCACCAATATGAGCATATCGGCGATTACTAGCTCCTATTATTCGAATACACATCAATTCTCGAGCCCCGCTGTTGTCTGCTACATTCAAATAGGTTTGTGGTTGAATCATATCATTTTTTTTTATCTCTTCTTTTAATGCAAAGGACGAAGTAAAAAAATATTGTTTGTCAAAAAAAAACTGATAATCTTTTTATCCTTAAATGTTATTTAGTTTTTTCATTCTATATTCCTATTCAGAAATAATGAATTGGGTTTTTATAGGCATTTTTGATGCCGCTATTGAAATAGCTTTTCTGGCTATATTTTCGGGTACACCACCCATTTCATAAAGGATTTTACCTGGTTTAACCACAGCTACCCAATACTCTGGGGATCCTTTCCCAGAACCCATACGCGTTTCCGCAGGTCTTACTGTAACTGGTTTATCTGGAAATATACGTACCCAAATTTTTCCACCACGTCGTACATTTCGTGTCATTGCTCGTCGCCCTGCTTCTATTTGTCTAGATGTGATCCAAGCGGGTTCAAGTGTTTGAAGAGCATATCTGCCAAAACAAATACGATTCCCACGAGAAGATATTCCTTTTAGTCTTCCTCGATGTTGTTTACGAAATCTGGTTCTTTTTGGGTTATAGTTGATGGGTTTTTTCTAAATTCGAAATTCCATCGCTACTACAGAACTGAACGTGAGAGTTTCTTCTCATCCAGCTCCTCGCGAATAAAAGGACTAAAAAAGCTTGTATTAAGATATAGATATAGATGTAGTTGTAGTTAATGATTAATTCTATTAATTATGGTATTTTTTGAAATTTCATCTGATCTCTTCTAAATTTGTGTATGTCTTTTTCGAAATGGAATCCAAGATGAATTATATTTATTTAAAAATAACGTAATATCATCATCTCGAATGTCGTTTTTGTTAGAGTTAGAATATTTTAACAAATCCTTATTTTCTTTTATCGTTTTAATTTTTTTTTTTTTCGTATTTTATTACTTTTTTTTATTTTAATTTTTCGCCGGCGAATATTTACTCTTTCAATATCTATTTAAGTTTGATGTTTATCCCACGAGGTCTCAGAATAAAAATCAGATTTATATTTATATAGATAATAAAGTTTCTGGTTTATTCCGCCATCCTGTCCAATGAATAACTAAGATTTGTTTTTCAATAGAATCCTCTATATTCATGGGTTCCGTCGTTCCCACCGCTTCTTGATTAATCATTAGGCCCGAATTCTACAATGGAGCTCTTATATGAAATTTGGAATTTCATTTTTTAATTTGTTTTTGAGTCAATTTTCTCAGTTTTTATTGGCTCAAGGCTCTTAATTTTTGTTTTCTGAACAGATTTATCTAATTATTTTGAATGAATCTGTATTGATGCTTTATTACATTGCTTTTCTTACAGTGACCTCATAGACTTTCTAAATTGGAATCATATATCATTAATATTCAATTTTTTCTCTCTTTCTTTCATCCTTCCATTTATCCGCATACTTTTCGATTACCTTTCATAACTTATAATCATATTTCTTTATTCAGTTTTTTTGTAAAAAAAAATCAGTTGCTACAATGATA